AGAGTTATTTATACACTTTTTTGGGGTTTGGTATACCCAAACCCAGTCAATTTATGAAATTAAAATCATGAAAGAATACTGTCTAAAGACTTCAACCTGACCCAAGCAAATCCAATCCTAAGTCGCATGGATCTAGGACCTATTCTTTTCTTGATCTTGAGTATTTGTGGATAATCAGTTTTTGGCTGAACAACAAACCTAATAGATTCTTAGATTCTTTCAATTTTAAATTTGTTTCAAAGATAATGTAGGGCTAATTAATTAGCCCTACATCCATCAAGGCTCCTCCTTCTATATTCTAAGAGTTGAGCGGGTTTGGGAATTTGGTCTGTCGAATTGCTCGATAATGTGTGATTCTTTCTATTAGACTATTAGGAGAAGATTATTAGAGGGATCCTATATTATGCCGAACGTTCATGATTCCATAAAATTAAAAATTAAATATAACTATACTATTATAGTTATACTAATAAAAATATAGTAATAATATTATCATATTCTATTGATATTGAATTCTTAATGATTATTATTTTCAATTTTCTTGAATTTCTTTATAATTTTTTCTTTACTATAAAGAAGATTCTTTTATAGATGTTATAACGAAACTTCGTAAGAAGATATCTCAAAAAATCTTTGAAGTTGAAGATAGAACTGTGTATCAACAGGAGAATCGATGTTTTACTACTAATCACAAGGTTTACCTTCGACACAGTACTAAATACTGGAAATTATAATCAAGGATTACTCTATCAATTACCATCTACTTCAGAGATACCTTTTAGATTTTAATTTGAAAAAGATTTAAAGTCCAAAGGGTCAGTATCTTCTTACGAATTAGTTAATCAGGCAGGGTTCCTTTGTGCAGAATAAGAAAGAGCGGGTCAGTCTTTAACAATTTCATTGTCAATGTGAAGTATTGATACAAAGAAAAATGTGGTAGAGATGAAGGAGATGCAAATTCGTTTATATGATTGACTAGTCAAGGATGAGCTAGTTCATAGATCTTTAGGCTTTGATTGCCGAAGAATAGAGACTTTACAAAAAAAAACCAAAGATTGGGACTCAATTGCTGTCATTTTATATGTATATGGTATATGGTTACAATTATTTACGCTCGTGTGCCTATGATGTAGCACCAGACGGATTTTTAGCTAGTGTGTATCACCTTACGAAAATACGTTATGGTATAGATAAACCAGAGGAGGTATGCATAAAAGTATTTGCCCCCAGGAGTAATTCTCGAACCCCGTCCGTTTTCTGGATTTGGAGAAGTACGGATTTTCAGGAACGGGAATCTTATGATATGTTGGGAATTTCTTATGAGAATCATCCTCGCCTTAAACGTATCTTGATGCCTGAAAATTGGATAGGCTGGTCCTTACGTAAAGACTATATTGCTCCACTCCCAATTTCTATGAAATACAAGATGCTCTTTGAATGATAAGTACTTATACGACACGACTCCAGATTTCATTTCAATCAAATCAATCAAAGAACATTTTTACATTCCCTTCTAGATGAAACAGAGTAACTGGACTTTAATTCATATGAGGGTGGCTAAAAAAAGAGGTTCTCATTGATATTCCCCAATTGGAAAGATATCATATACATTTTGTATGAGCAGAAAAACTAGGATGACTTAAAAGAGTTCTGTACCATGAACTTTGTATCGCGCACATCACTTAGGGGGGGGCGCCGTAAATTGAGCAAGAGTGAGAAAAAAAAAAAATATGAAAAAAAAAAGACGGAAGAGACGAAATGCAGAAATGAAAAATGAAAGGAATTGGGGTTGATTTGTACTGTGTCTGAAAAACATCCTTTATATTCTTATCCTTTCAATCTGAATCTTTTTATCTAATTTTTTTATGAAATTTGAGATATATACGAAAATTTAACATCCTATTTAAAATTTCAATAAGATCAAAGTATGAACAGAGAGGAAAAAAATAAAAATGAAAAGGAAAGTAAAGAATATGTATCCCGATCCGTATCAATGAATTTCATTTGTATGAGGTATTAATATTTATCCGATACATTATTCACGTGTCAGGAACCAGATTTGAACTGGTGACACGAGGATTTTCAGTCCTCTGCTCTACCAACTGAGCTATCCCGACCATTTCCTGTGCATCATCCTAGCGGAGTACTTGTATCTATGTCAATGAAAAGAACTAAAAAAGTCTTAACAAATTGTACCTAGCTCCTCAATTTCTTAGATCTTCAAAACAAAAAGAAGACTTTCTTTGTATTGTAAATGTAAGGATAATGATATGGACTGTGAATGACTCAATAACGGGGATTCCTTGAATCTATACAAATGAAATTGGATTGGAAGAAGAAACGAGGATTTCTATTCGGATCCGTTTGTGAAAGAACAGAGTGAATGAAATGAGAAAGATATTGAATTTTGGTTGAACTGAACCATTGATGAAAAAAAAAAAAAAGAAGATAAAGAAATAAGAGGAGGTAAAATGGGCTTTTCTTGGGGATAGAGGGACTTGAACCCTCACGATTTTTAAAGTCGACGGATTTTCCTCTTACTATAAATTTCATTGTTGTCGGTATTGACATGTAAAATGGGACTCTCTCTTTATTCTCGTCCGATTAATTTTCAAAAGATCTATGAAACTCTGGAATTAATCATTTGATCAATGAATATTCGAATTCTATTTCAATTTAAACTTCAATTGGAAAATGGGAATGGATTCAGAATAACTCTTCCTTTTTTCATAGATTTTTTGATCTTTAGAATGATTATTTGATCTCTATCATTCTAATTAATATAGAATGAATCTAAATATCGAAATAGAGGGTTGTGATTAATCTTTCCTATGTCAGTATGTATTAGGTATATAAGCTTATCCTTTACTGTCATTTCTATCATTTGATAGAAGGATTTTTGCTACTAACGTAACGTAGTCAATTTCATTCGTTAGAACAGCTTCCATTGAGTCTCTGCACCTATCCCTTTTTATTCAAATTTTACATTTTTTATAAAGATTTGGCTCAGGATTGCCCATTTTTAGTTCCAGGGTTTCTCTGAATTTGGAAGTTACCACTTAGCAAGGTTTCCATACCAAGGCTCAATCCAATCAAGTCCGTAGCGTCTACCAATTTCGCCATATCCCCCTTTGCTTTGATATTTGATATGATACAAGGATCTAATTGTAATTCCATACACCTCTTTCATTGATCTTGGAACTGTTGAATTCATTAGGTAAGGATTCTTGTATCGAAAAAGTGTATGCTGCTATTTTATTTTTTTGGCCGTCTTCCATTCTATCATTTCATCTCTATTGGATGAACCCTATTTGTTTCAATCCGAAATTATTCTATCATTGATGTATCCGCAATTCAATATAGATAAATATATCCCACATATATCTATGCCTTTCTATGCCTTGACTCCCCCTTCTTTTTTATAGCGGAATTCAAAATAGTAGAACGCTCGATATTTATTTATTTTTTTTTTTTAACAATTCGTCCTCTTGTGTATAATGATAGAATACAAGTTTCTATCAGTTTTAGTCATGGATTTACATTATTCGAATAGAAATCAATAGAATATGATTCTATTTAGTTTTTCACTATTTATCTATTAGGATATAGATAGTTTCTTTATGTGAAATTTAGATTTAGATTTATAGTATAGTTTTTTAGTTACACCATTAGAATGAGAATAAATGAATTATTTATAATATGATTTTAATTATCATAAAATAATCATATTAATATTATTGAAGTGAAGATTTAATTTAAGATTGTATTTATTATTTATTGTATTGATTTCATATCCATCTTTATTTCATATTCATATTAATCATATCATATTCAAAATAGTAAGAATTTCATTCGAAATTCGATTTTTTTAGATTTTCTATTATTTAATATTTAGAATTATTTTATTTTAAAAATTTTTAATTAGAAATTCTAATATGATAATTTGATTAATAGGATAATATGAATATGGAATTGAATTTCTATTTATATATCTAGATATAATATCTAGATATAAAGAATCTAAAGATTTTTATTTTCTATTTTAGAATATAGAATCTAAAATCTATAACTAATAACTATAAATAGAATAAATAAGAATAGAAATAGAGAAGAAATTTAAATAATCAATAAATGAAAAAAAAAAAGAAGAATCACCAGGTAATAGCTAAGATCCGAGAGTTTCCTATACACTATTGATCTTATATCCGCCCGCTTAGCTCAGAGGTTAGAGCATCGCATTTGTAATGCGATGGTCATCGGTTCGATTCCGATAGCCGGCTCTTTTTCTTTGCATGATTGAAAATATCTACTCTCGCTTTCTCTAAATGTCGAGTTATTATGTCATGGTAACTTGCAGCTATAGCTATGAATAAAAAAAGTTAACTATATCTTTACAGAAGAAATTTGAAAAGGTAGCCTTCGCTTGAACTTCACTATATTATATATACAAATATACAAAAAATAAAAATATTGATAAAATTTATTTCATTCTGCTTTGTAATACTTCAGTAGATTGTGTTTTGCTTTGCTGATCCTTTAGTTCAGTCTGAATTTATTTTATATATTTTATAATATTTTTTTATATTTTAATTTTAGATTTATATATTTATATAATATTATAATTATTAATATTCTAATTATAATTTTTTTTTTTCAAATGAAAGTGAATCAAAAAGGGAGCCTTTATTTATATGTCTCGTTACCGAGGACCTCGTTTCAAAAAAATACGCCGTCTGGGGTCTTTACCGGGACTAACTAGTAAAAGCCCCAGATCCGGAAGTTATCTTCAAACCCAATTGCGCTCGGGAAAAAGATCACAATATCGTATTCGTTTAGAAGAGAAACAGAAATTGCGTTTTCATTATGGTCTGGCAGAGCGACAATTACTTAAATATGTGCATATTGCTGGAAAAGCCAAAGGGTCAACAGGTCAGGTTTTACTACAACTACTCGAGATGCGTTTGGATAACATCCTTTTTCGATTAGGTATGGCTTCGACCATTCCTGGAGCCAGACAATTAGTTAACCATAGACATATTTTAGTTAATGGTCGTATAGTAGATATACCAAGTTATCGTTGCAAACCCCGAGATATTATTACTACGAAGGATAAAGAAAGATCGAAAGCTCTGATTCAAAATTATCTTGTTTCATCCCCCCGCGGGGAATTGCCAAACCATTTGACTATTGATTCCTTACAATATAAAGGATTTGTAAATCAAATCATAGATAATAAATCGATCGGTTTGAAAATAAATGAGTTGTTGGTCGTAGAATATTATTCCCGTCAAACTTGATTCTAACGAAAATAAAAAAAGCAAGGTTCATACAATTTTTACCCCCTTCTCTGAAGTAAATAGAGTACCTTGTCTCATTCACATATCAAAAATGGATCGACAATAAATAGGATTCTTTTTCTTCTTTTCAATATCAATACAATATCTCTATTTGTATTTTACGTATCACAGGCTCTAATTAGGGATAGAGAATCTCTATCAAATAAGGACTGTTAGAATAATGATATCAATTATTATTTGATTTGATACGTAACGTTGATAAATGAAAAGAAAAGGAGAGAGAGGGATTCGAACCCTCGGTAAACAAAAGTTCACATAGCAGTTCCAATGCTACGCCTTGAACCACTCAGCCATCCCTCCTACGGAATCTTATTCTTGACCAAAAACCGAATTAAGTAGCGAGCCATTCATCTTAATTGTAGTACAGGTATGACCGCCTGGTGGTTCCATAGGAAGAAAAGTTTTTTTTAATTTCATATTTATCAACAGCAACTTCTTTCATTAGCTACCCCATGATCTATTCAAAATTCATAAATTGTCCGATTCATTTTTTGATTTCAACTGTATGGCGTGGCACATATACGTTATGCAAACAAAATAAAATTAAAATAATTAAAATAAAGGATGGTTACCTTATTTTTTTATCATGGAATGATTATTCAATTCTTTTTTCTTTTTATAACCAAATAAAAACTTATCGAGTTATCAAAATCAATACATAGGAAACTTGGTTATTAAACTTAGATGAAATAGTAATAGTATACTACTAAATTGGAATGAAATATAATCTGATTCAACTATTTCATTTCATCTTTGTCAAAAGGGAGGACAATTTGTGCTCCACGTTTTTCCAATTAGTCTGTTTTTATGTTATTTTGTACTGTACAATTCCTTTTTTTGTGGGATCGTTTTCCCCGAAGGGGAATGAAAATAATTATAGAATGAATTGATAATTATGCCTAGATCTCGAATAAATGGAAATTTTATTGATAAGACCTCCTCAATTGTAGCCAATACCTTATTACGAATAATTCCGACAACTTCAGGAGAAAAAAAGGCATTTACCTATTACGGAGATGGTGCGATTTGATTCTTTTCTTGTTTTTTTACCCCTCAGTTTTACGAGAAAAAGAACGTAGTTAGGAATATAAAAAAACAAATTAGTGAAAGAAACCTACGCTTGGTGAAGGTGAAGTTTAGAGATAGAGCAATTCCTTCTGTCGTGTATCCTCGATTGATGCAGCCTTAGATGCTTCAATTATCGATTTTAGTATTGAGCGAAAGGTTACATCTATAGGTTCTTTATTGGAGGTCAATCCTACTTAATTAGTATCCATAGGTGGCATTGTGGAAAAAGCACTACACCTAGGAATCAACAACACGAAAACTTTGTTATAAATAACCCTTTTCCTTATCGGTATCGGGACTAACAAGAATGGTTGGGAAAACTAAGATCCATCTCATTCGTGCTTTGGGTACCCGTATAACCATCAAAGACCGTTGAAGTGACTAATTCCTGGAAATCGTAAGCGTTGAGTACAAAGAAATTGTTGGAGTTACCATTTCTATCTATCACTAATACGATTGGTGGTAAGAAAAAACCTCTTGTGGGAAGGCTGGTTAGAAATTTCTTGTAAAAATACCAGCTCCTGTCAGTTCATAATGAGAATAGTTAAATTTTGATTACATGAATTATTACCTTTAGTACTATGCACAGAAGGGAGGAGCCGTATGAGATGAAAATCTCACGTACGGTTCTGTAACGGAGATTCTTTTACAAGAATGAACGACCGTAACGGATGTCGGCTCAATCCGAAGGAAATTATGCAGAAGCTTTACAGAATTATTATGAAGCTACGCGACCAGAAATTGATCCCTATGATAGAAGTTATATACTCTATAACATAGGTCTTATACACACAAGCAACGGAGAGCATACAAAAGCTTTGGAATATTATTTCCGGGCACTAGAACGAAATCCATTTTTACCACAAGCTTTTAATAATATGGCCGTGATCTGTCATTACGTGCGACTATCTTCACTATAGAAAGAAGGAAAAAGAGATCAAATCGTCTAGTAAATACTAGAAAAAAAGGCTTTCTACATATGCATCGTCCAAAGTAACGATTTTTATCAGCTGTAGCAAGGAAAGATACTTCGCGAGAACCAAAAAAATCGGAAGAAATAGGTATGGCCTATATA